ATAAAGGGACCGTTTGATCCGGAGATTTTTCTCCCATTCATCTATCATAGATCGGTAGGGATATTTTCATTCCTTATCCACACTTTACAATATTTTCCATACCACAGAAATAGAAATTAGAAATAGAGAATCGATATCAAAGAAAGATCTAATTGTTGGAGTTGGAATAGTAGTATATATTGTTATTTGATACATTGCAACCAGTCGTATTAGTGAATTAGATGAAAGTACGGAAAGAGAGGGATTCGAACCCTCGGTAAACAAAAGCCTACATAGCAGTTCCAATGCTACGCCTTGAACCACTCGGCCATCTCTCCTACATAATGATTATGACCCAGAAACCAAGTAAATAGCGAATCATTCATATTAGATTGTTGGATAGGTATGTACAATCAATTCTAACTCTAAAAATAGAAAACTTTCATCAGAGAATGATTATTCTCTATTCTTTTTGATCATATCATAATATAATTAAATCAAAATTTGTCGAATTATCCTAAAATTCTTTTATTCTTCAACTTCGACTAAATTGAAAGAGTTCCTCGCATTATTGCTACATTTGGATGAAATCGAATCGGAATCATATATTTATTTAATTTGTTTTATTTGTTTTTTTTTTTTTTTGATATGGATTCCTGAAAAAATTTTTATATCTTTTTAATTAGTCTTTTTTTTATGTTATTTCGTACTGTACAATTTCTTTTTTTGTGGGATCATTTTCTCACGAGGGGTAATTAAGATAATTATAGAATGGATTACTACCTATGCCTAGATCACGAATAAATGGAAATTTTATTGATAAGACCTTTTCAATTGTAGCCAATATCTTATTACGAATAATTCCGACAACTTCGGGAGAAAAAGAGGCATTTACCTATTATAGAGATGGTGCGATTTGATTTTTTTTTTTTTTTTTATTTTCTCCTCTAAGTCTTAGAAGAAAGATATCTGATTCGGGATAGAAAGAAAAAAGATTATTGAAATAAATCTACGCTTGTTGAAGGTGAAGTTTGTAAATAAACCAATTCCTTCTGTCGTGTATCCCCGATTAATGCAGCCTTAGATACTTCAATTGTTGATTTTAGTATTGAGCGAAAGGTTACACCTATGAGTTCTGTGTTGCAGGTCAACCCTACTTCACTAGTACCAATAGGTGGCATAGAGGAAAAAGCACTACACCTAGGAATCAACAATACAAAAACTTTGTTATCTAAATTTCCTCTTTTCCTTATCGGGATCGGGATTAAAAAGAATGGTTAGGACAACAAACATCCATCTCGTTTGTATTTTGGATACCCGTATAACCATCAAAGACTGTTGAAGTGACTAATTCCTAGAAATTAAGAGGCGTTGGGAACAAAGAAATTGTTGGAGTTACCTTTTTTATCTATCTAGTATCAATCGTTTGATGTTAAGAAAAGAAAAAGATCTTTTGCAGGAAGGTTGGCTAGATATTTTTTGTAAAAACACTAGCCCCGCTCAATTTATAATGAAAATATTGCAAGTTTTTTTTATTCCATATATTATTTTCATTATGCACTTAAGGGAGGAGCCGTATGAAATGAAAATATCACGTACGGTTCTGTAACGGAGATTCGTTGAATCGAATTACGACCGTAACGGATGTCGGCTCAATCTGAAGGAAATTATGCGGAAGCTTTACAGAATTATTATGAAGCTATGCGACTAGAAATTGATCCCTATGATCGAAGTTATATACTCTATAACATAGGCCTTATCCACACAAGTAACGGAGAACATACAAAAGCTTTGGAATATTATTTTCGGGCACTAGAACGAAACCCGTTCTTACCACAAGCTTTTAATAATATGGCCGTGATCTGTCATTACGTGCGACTATCTCCACTATAGAAAGAAAAAAGGAAAGAAAGAATAAATTCGTTAATAAATACTAGAAAAAAAAAAAAAATAGGCTTTCTACATATACATCGTTCAAAACAACGATTTTTATCAGCTGTAGCAAAGAAATAAACTTCATAGAAGTCGAAACATGAAGAAATATATATGCCTAGATACTTTATTCTATGGATAAAATATTTAATTGATAAAGGAAGCACCGTAAAGATCAATTGGCAAGGTTTTTGGCCAATAGAATAAGAACTGCTTACTTATTATGTCTATCTCATGATATGAGATAAAAGCAAGGAATCAACTTATGTAATAGAGTTGATCCACTAAGAGATTGAGCAGCGGTGTAGCATCAGATCCCAAAGATAGTAAGTCTTTTCTTTTTTATGGAGGAAAGTCTTTTTCAATGATTCTATATAAATTTATACATGAAACCGAGATAGTTATCTTTCAGAAAATTATAAGGATAGTGAAAATGCCTATGCTTTATTCTTCTGAAGTTGGGAAAAAAGATAAAACTAAATAAAATTGATTATGAATCAAAATTCAAGTTTAAAACTCATGTAATTAAACTCTTTTTGTTAACTCGAGAAAAAATTTTTATAAAGATAAAAAAATGAGATAGATCCAT